GATAAGTTCCTCACACCAAAATAAAGAAATAGTTAATGATACAATCATCCAATGACTTAAGGACATAATTATAATTAAGTAATCGCTAAGATTCATCCAGCCAAAATAACCAAAAACTTAAAAAAAAAAAAAAAGAATATAATAATATTATTGAATCATAAGAATTACTTTGATAGTAGTTCCTATCCACGGGATTTTCAAAAATTTATAATATATATATACGACTTTTTTATGCCATTTCTTTTTTGTGAACCATTCTTTGAATTCTGCGTTCTTCCTTTTTATTGTTTTTTCAACCAATTCACAGATAAAAAGGAAGAACTTCTAATCGAATCCCTATCTAAATCGAAATTCACAAAAGTAGTAGGCCAGATTATATAGATCTTTAACTCATATATACCTAGTGAATATCAAATATCACATATACAAGTGTTTCTTACATAACGTAAACCACCTATTCTATAATTGGGCTAACCTAAAAAAGAATATTTGAAAAAAGAAATAGTTAATGATGACCTTCCATAGATTCACCTATATAAGCCGCAGCTAAGGTGGCAAAAATGAGAGCTTGAATCCCGCTTGTAAATAATCCAAGGAACATGACAGGTATAGGAACCACTAAAGGCACTAAAGAAACAAGAACAACAACGACTAATTCATCGGCTAATATATTTCCGAAAAGTCGAAAACTAAGTGATAGGGGTTTTGTAAAATCTTCTAAGATATTAATGGGTAAAAGAATTGGAGTTGGTTGAATGTATTTACTGAAATACCCTAATCCTTTTTTGCTAAGACCCGCATAAAAATAGGCTACTGATGTGAGTAAAGCTAAAGCAACCGTCGTATTTATATCATTCGTTGGTGCTGCTAACTCCCCTTGCGGTAACTGGATAATTTTCCACGGTAAAAGGGCTCCTGACCAGTTAGAAACAAAAATAAATAAAAATAGGGTTCCAATAAAGGGAACCCATGGACCATATTCTTCTCCAATCTGGGTTTGACTCACGTCTCGAATGAATTCAAGGACAAATTCAAAGAAATTTTGGCCGTCAGTTGGAATGGTTTGTGGATTGCGAATCGCTAGAACTGCGGAACCTAATAAGATAGCAATTACAACCCAAGAAGTAATAAGGACTTGGGCATGGACCTGGAACCCCCCTATTTGCCAATAGAAATGTTGGCCTACTTCTACACCAGATATCTCATATAACCCTTCTTTTATTAGTGTGTTGATGGAACATGATAAAACATTCATATTGCCCTCGGACAGAAATAAGAACTTTAAATTATTTTGATTCAAGATCCCCCTCCTTTTTTTTACTTAATTTACTTGAATTTTATATTTAAGTTTTGGATACCAACTAAACTAATCACACAATATCCCCAGTTTTTTATCTCTTTTTCTTTTGTACCAGGAGTAGTAACCGATTTTTTAAATCGAAATACAGGGAGCCCCTCCCTCAAAAAAATTTGATTTATTTATCTTATTATTAATCAAGAATTTTGTATATAGCTAGAACGACCCTCACAAATTGCGAATACTAATTTGTTAAGAATGAATCGAATTGAAGCTATAGCGTCATCATTTGCTGGAATAGAAATATCCGCGAGATCGGGATTACAATTTGTATCGATTAAAGAAATGGTTGGAATTCCCAAAGTGATACATTCTCTAAGAGCCGTATATTCTTCTTGCTGATCGATGATGATTACAATATCAGGCAATCCCGTCATATATTTAATCCCGCCTAGATATGTTTCCAAGCGAGATAATTGTCTCTTCAACACAGCTGCATCTCTTTTCGGAAGACGGTTGAATCCCTCTGTCTTTTGTTCAGTTCTCAAGTCCCTAAACTTATGAAGTCTTTTTTCTGTAGTGGACCAATTTGTTAACATGCCGCCGAGCCATTTTTTATTAACATAATGACACCGAGCTCTTATTGCAGCCCGCGACACTAAATCAGCTGCTTTATTTTTTGTCCCAACAATTAAGAATTGTTTTCCCCTACTTGCTGCATCAAAAACTAAATCACAAGCTTCTGATAAAAAACGAGCAGTTCTAGTCAGATTTATAATATGAATACCTTTACGCTTTGCAGAAATATAAGGTGCCATTCTAGGATTCCATTTCCTCGTACCATGTCCAAAATGAACTCCTGCTCTCATCATCTCTTCCAAATCGATGTTCCAATATCTTTTTGTCATTTCTTTTCACACTTAAAAAGGGGGTACCCCAAACTAAAATAAAAATTTGTTCCGATGGAACCTTCTCTTGTACCGGGGATGGCCATTTATGCGTGAGACAAGCCATTATTTTGTATTCATTATTATCTTTATTAGTGTTAACAAATTACCAAAGCAAATGACTACAGCAAACAACAAAAAATAAAATTCAAAATAGGAATCCGCTATTAGGAATCATTAAATCCTAGAAAAGTCAGATTTTGAAATAGAAGAGTCACAAAATTCCCTGTGGTAGAATAAAATATCTCTCATATCT